ATTACTTCAATTGAGATAACGCACAATCATTTCACCTTTTTATTTTTAATTGGAACCCTCGGTGGTTCTCGAAAAAAGATAGCGAAAAAAATAATCCCTAGAGTAGAGACTAAGAGGAATGTATAAACCAATGCTTCCATAGATTCGATCGTGGTTTACAATTATAGCTTCCACATCTGTTCATTTGGTGGGATCATATCCCAGATAAAGAAAGGGCAAGAGTCAATTAAAAGTAAAAGTCGGTGATCCAAAAATCACGGTTTCTCTGATACCCTATAATTAACTCAAAAAAATCAAATAAAGGAGAAAAAAAACCAAAGCAATGTTGTATCAGACTACCTGTCTCTTTGTAGTTGGATCTCCAAGTTTTTGGAATGCTCCAAATTCCACTTGAGCATCCAAATCTGGGTCAATGCCGGCAAAAACATCTCTGAACAAAGTTCTCGCACCGTGCCAAATGTGCCCGAAAAAGAAAAGTAAAGCAAATGAAGCATGGCCAAAAGTAAACCAACCCCTGGGGCTGCTACGAAAAACACCATCCGATTTCAAAGTAGCACGATCTAATTCAAAAATTTCACCCAATTGAGCGCGTCTAGCATATTTTTTCACAGTAGCAGGATCGCTATAACTGACTCCATTGAGTTCACCACCAAAGAACTCAACAGTTACACCAACTTGTTCGACACTATACTTCGACTCCGCCCTTCGAAAAGGAACGTCGGCTCTCACAATTCCGTCTCCGTCTACCAAAACGACTGGAAATGTTTCAAAAAAAGTAGGCATACGGCGTACAAAAAGCTCGCGGCCTTCTTTCTCTCTAAAGATAGGATGTCCTAACCATCCAACCGCTATTCCATCTCCATTGTCCATTGAGCCCGCTCTGAATAATCCCCCTTTAGCTGGATTATTTCCGATGTAATCATAAAAAGCTAATTTTTCTGGAATTTTAGACCAAGCTTCTGAGAAACTCTGATTTTCGGCTAGGCTGGCGCCAACTCTTCGATATATTTCTTGCTGGAAGTATCCTTGATCCCATTGATACCGGGTGGGACCAAATAATTCGATCGGGGTCGTTGCGGAACCATACCACATAGTTCCAGCAACAACAAAAGCTGCAAAAAAGACAGCAGCGATACTACTGGAAAGTACAGTTTCAATATTACCCATACGTAATCCTTTGTATAAACGTTGGGGCGGACGGACACTAAGATGGAATAGGCCCGCCAATATACCCAATGTCCCTGCTGCAATATGATGAGAGGCTATTCCTCCTGGAACAAAAGGATCAAAACCGTCTACACCCCACGCAGGATTTATAGATTGTACTTTTCCCGTGAGTCCATACGGATCGGACACCCATATTCCAGGACCATACAAACCTGTTACATGAAATGCGCCAAACCCAAAGCAAGCTAGCCCTGAGAGAAATAAATGAATTCCAAAGATCTTGGGCAAATCCAAAGAAGGTTTTCCTGTACGCTCATCACAGAATATTTCTAGATCCCAATACACCCAATGCCAAATAGCTGCCAAGAAGCACAAGCCAGAAAATACAATATGTGCCCCGGCCACACCTTCGTAACTCCAAATACCCGGATTCGTTATAGTGCCTCCTGCGATACTCCAACCCCCCCACGAATTGGTTATTCCTAAACGAGTCATGAATGGGATAACGAACATACCCTGTCTCCACATCGGATCAAGAACGGGATCAGAGGGATCAAAAACTGCTAATTCATATAAGGCCATCGACCCGGCCCAACCCGAAACTAGAGCAGTATGCATTATATGGACAGAAAGCAACCGACCGGGATCATTCAATACGACAGTATGAACACGATACCAAGGCAAACCCATGGAAAGACCTCTTTCTCAAAGAAAAATAGACACTATGTAACTTTCTCGCATTGGGAGCTAGGGACTTCCCCCTTTCAATGGATTATCTCGGAGCAGGGGTAAATATTGATTCCATTCCCTTGGGAATAACGGACCAATTCTGTTTGTAGGAACAAATAGAAACAGATCTATTCTATACCCGATAAGTATTAATCCGCAATGCAGCATTGGTCTGGTTCTAGTTTCTATGGGCCAATGCTTGGTCTTATTCTCTGAACTTTTCAATCTATGGAAAAAAGGAAAATCCGAGGCAATAGTCTGACAACAAGAAAAGGCGTTTTGACTACGCTTTCGCATAAACATAAATAAAATAAAAGTGAAGAGACAAGCTCTCAAGCTTGGTCTCATGCCCGTTGGTATTCCGAAAGTCCCTTTTCTGATTCCTGAAGACGAAGAGGCAACATGGGTGGACATCTAGTGCGACTTGGCATCCATAATGGGTCCTATGGGATTTCCCCATGCTCTTCCCCGATCAAGATATTCTCTCTTTCTCCCCAAAAGGGTTGAGTGACTGATCAAGAATTGAAAGTTTGAACTCAAAGCGAATAATTTCAATTGGGAGATTCATATTTCTATTGTCAATTCTATTTTCAATTAGAATGGAATAATTTATGGTTGGCTTGGTTAGATCACTAAAATGAAGGATCCAGGCTCCGCTCATAAAATACCCAATTAGTCAAATAGGAATATAATATATAAAATTCCCCTTTGTATCATAACATAATAGATTCCTATTGATACCTAAAAGATTCCTATTGATTAGTGATTAGACCGTAAAAGCGATTCCAAACCTGCAAATATATATATCCTAGATATATATCCCAATCGAGGTCGGGTAGGTCGATCTTTACCCGGAGTAGATCCTAAACCTAAAAGAATAGAAGAAGCCCATTCAGTAACAAGAAAATGACACCATAATTTAAAATAAAATTTGGAGTTCGATGAAATAAACCCTCAATGCAAAGTAAATTCGACAAGTTTCAAGTTTCATGACTTCTTTTTTGGGGGGAAGTGCGCCAAAACTTATCTTTCTTGAAAAATGGAAGAAAAAAAGTACGCTCGTTAGGAGTTCGAAAAATCTTGCTATGAAACAATGAAAAGGGCTAGAATTTACACATTGCAATTTGTTGAATCGTATGCACCAAAAACATGCGTGTATGGTTCCTAAGGGATACAATTTTGTCCTAATCAACCGACTTCATCGAGAAAGATGCCTTTTTTTATGCCAAAAACTTGATTTCGAGATCACGAATACCCTTTTGGGTCTCCTGGTCTTTCTCAGTAGAGAGGATAAGACCCGGAATCATTTTATGTTTATAAACTGTATAGGCGGATGGGTACTATGCGGAATCGGTCTCTTTGATATGATGCGAGCTGTGCCACCCTATGTCTATACAATAACTATGGGGATGGCCTATTCAATGGGATCCTTCGTCGTGACCGCAGGAGAAATTGGCGAACGTATAGCATACCCTAACGGTTCGGGTCGTGCCAATGTATTTTGATTTCTTAGTTGAGAGAAAAAAGAAGACTATGCCTTCGCTATATGGAATATGAATCAAATAATAAGTAATAATAGCATGGCACTTCGAGTTTGAGAGGCGCAATTATTGTTTTTTCATACGATGAGATTCTGTATCGAGAGAGTGGTATGAAACAAAAAGCATTTCAGATTGGATCTTATCTATCGGGTATCCATTTCCGCGTCACAAACTTTTTGGTTTTCATACCCTAAGTCCCTTTACCACTATTTAGTGTATGAGAGATTTTGAAAATGAAAAAAAAAATAAACTTTGGGATTGCCGAATCGCAAACGAGAAAAATAGATAAAGCACCGGAGCCATCATAGTACTATCCTAGTATTAATATTTTGAAATTCTCTCGAAGGGAAGGGTGGTAACTGGATCATTGAACGATCCTCGAGTCTTAGAAATCCTATTTTTATCTTTCTTTAATTCAGTGGAAGTGAAATGAAAAAAAAAAAACCGAATTCCATCGTAGAGCCGTATGCAATGCGCAAAGGATGCCTGTACGGTTGTTCAACTCTATCTTTTTGTTTTGTTCTTCTAATCCACCCGTTACCTTACCTCTTTCCTTCGCCAAATCGTGCGAAATAGAGGAATCCTTCCTGATGTTATATCATTAGGGTATTGATCCACCAACCTTTTAGTTCTTATATTGGGCCCGACCTAGGGGAGTTGTACATAGATGGGGATGAATTAAGAAGTATCCGCAACAGCGTCATAAGTCTTTATAAACAAAGAACAGGACAATCCCGGTATATTCTATATGTGGACATGCACAGGGATTCTTTCATGACAGCAAAAGAAGCCCAAAGTCATGGCATTGTTGATTTGGTAGGAATTGAGCAGTATGAAGCCTACCTTAGGTAAGGGGGCAAACGAATCAAAAAGTAAATACAAGAATAAACAACTATCAAGGCGCAACCGATGTACGGTTGCGCTACTCTTTTGGTCTCCGTTACCTCACCTCCTTTCCTTCGCCAAATCGTGCGAAATAAAGGAATCCTGACGGATGCTATATCAGCATTGAGGTATTGGTCCACCAACCTATCGTATAGGTCTTATCCTGGACCTAACCTAGGGGAGTTGTACACGGATGGGGATGAACTACACCGTATATTATTGCTAACACAAAGAACAGGACAATCCCTGTTTGTTGGTTATAGTTCGGGAACTGCACAGGGATTATTTGATGATACCCACCCCCATACCATAAGCCCCAATTCATCAAAGAACAACCCCTGTCGGTTATAGTTCGAGACCCGCAGAGGGGGTTTTAAATGACACTTCTAAAAACCCCACTTTATAGAATTGTAGATCTTGTAGGGGTTGATCTTGGAAGGAGGTCTCCCTGGGCGAAGAGTCAAAAGAATCAAAAAGAAAAATCCGTGATGTGATATGTTATTTCGAACTATAAGTCGAATGAACTATAATATAAATATAATTTATTAGTTTCCCTCTTTTTACCGAGGTAAAATGGGTCAAGTCTCCAATTAGAATCATCCGGTTAGGATCGATCTAAACCAGCCCATTCTGTATATAATTCAGCATGCCAACTATTAAACAACTTATTAGAAACACAAGACAGCCAATCAGAAATGTAAAAAAAGCCCGCGCTCTTAGAGGATGTCCTCAGCGTCGAGGAACATGTACTAGGGTGTATGTGCGACTCGTTCAGATCATGAACTGAACCAAAAGAAAGGAGACAATTTTTACAGTATCAAAGATCCGTACCAATGAATAAGATAGAGTGGAAGAACTCCATTCACTGTCTAAAAAAAAAAAAAAGACCTTTATTGTGTATGAAATTTATGGTTTCCATTGGTATAAATCCAATCACCTCAATTGGAGATGAGAAGCAATTCCCCATTGGTAGCAAATGGTTATCCATTAAGCGGGGAAAATCTTATTTAAGAAGCATAAAAATGCTGCTCCTACTCTTGCAAGAACGGACTCACAGGGTCAGCTACCTAACCAACCTTCATAATTAAATGCCGTTACTGTATAGATAGATCTTATTGTGAAAAGAGCTATTACTGGATAATTCATGGGTAGAGCCAAAGAGTGTGAACTATACAAGTTACTAAATAAGGAAGGGGCTCCGGTGTATAGAAAGGACCTCACCGTTTAAAAAGTAACCATAGAAACGATGGAACCCACTAGTTTTTATTCATTTATATTTCTTACTTAAATCTTAAATTGACTTTGACTAGTTTTTTGATCAATCGAATTTATTATTTCGAGGTGAAATGTCTGGAAAAAATCGTGGTTGGGAAGGTCATCGTAGCAAAAGCCATTGGAATTTTTTTTTTATACATCGGAAGAATCCGTTTTGTTATTAATAGACCGTGAGGGGAGAAAAGAATGACTGAAAGAAAAGAAAGCAATTAGTTATTCATCAAAGTTTCAGTGGATTCAATGACCAGAATTAGACGAGGATATATAGCTCGTAGACGTAGAACAAAAATGCGTCTATTTTCATCAACTTTTCGAGGGGCCCATTCAAGACTTACTCGAACTATGACTCAACAGAAAACGAGAGCTTTGGGTTCTGCTCATCGGGATAGAAGCAGGAAAAAGAGAAATTTTCGCCGTTTGTGGATCACTCGTATAAATGCAGTAATTCGTGAGATTAAGGTATTCTATAGTTATAGTCTATTTATACACAATCTCCGCAAGAAGCACTTGCTTCTTAATCGAAAAATACTAGCGCAAATCGCTATATCAAATCGAAATTGTCTTTCCATGATTTCCAATGAGATCATTTATTTTTCAGGGTTAATTTTGCAGGGAAGGGTTTAAACGAAGTTCCCCGGAGAATGAACTCCGGGAAGGTGGAGTATAAATGAATAGGATAAGGTAGTCAAAATGAACGATTCACTAATTCACTAAAAAAAAATGAAATATTTCTTCTTTTTCTTACCCGAGTCGGATTCTTTTTGGTTTCTTCCCACGTGACAATCCTTGGGTTCTCTCATTTTTCGAACAAAACATCTCCCCTACCCGAGTTGGGTTAAAGATTGGAATTTTGATTCCTTTTATGCCATTGTGGCCGTAGGCCTATTTTTTTTCTGGTTCCAGGACCTTTTTTATTTTTAGCCCTAGGGGTTGACTTGGGTCTTGTTCTTTCAAATGGTTTCTCTTTTTTATTAGTATACAGAAAAGGTAACAAAGCTAAAATACGAGCTTGTTTTATAGCAAGTGTAATTAATCGTTGTTGTTTCAAGGTCAATCGATTCGCTCGTCTAGATAATATTTTTCCGTCGTCACTAATAAATCGCTTAATTAAATTCATGTTTCTATAATCAATTCGATCCCCCGATCCAATTGGGGGCAAACGCCTACGAAAAGATTGCTTGGATTTCGATTTTAGAAAGGGTTTCTTGGATTTCAGAAAGGGTCGCTTAGATTTCATAAAGGGTTTCTTGGATTTCAGAAAGGGTCGCTTGGATTTATCCATGGTATTTAGTCCTTATCTCTAAACTCCTATTTCTGAATTCGAATTTGGGATACGACCGAAATAGGATTTTATTTGTTTATATATATTATATGTAATTTTTTATTGTTACTGGGAAAGGTGGCAGTTCTGTTCGATCTATTTCTTTATTTCCCCATGAATTGTATGCTTGTAACAATAGGGGCAGAATTTTATCAATTCCAATCGACTAGGTGTCTTGTGTCGATTCTTTTGAGTAATATATCTGGAAATGCCCGGCGATTCCTTAGTAACATTGTTTCGCACACAACTGGTACATTCCAAAATAACTCTGATTCTGACATCTTTACCCTTGGCCATGAACCTCCTTTGCATTTTGGATTTACTGAACTCTTCTATTTTCAATCCGAAACGAAGAAAAATAAGGAAAAAAATAGAAGTGGCTAACCCTAAATCCGATTAGGAACGATTTCGTTGCAATCAATAGCGTAATAGTAAGAATTAATACAATGATTTTTAACTTTCAATTATTTAGAATCCCAATAGAGTATTTCATTTAAGTATCTTGTATGATTTTGTTATCCTAGACCCAGTATTTCGATTTTTGTACTCCCTCTATGAATTCGAGCCTAATCGCGAGTTTCGCCGAGGTTGAATCCACTTTTATTATTTTTCTGTCCTCCTTTCTTTATCCTCAAAAAATGGAAAAATAAGACAACAAAGAAAGAGAGGAAGAGGTATTAGTCCCAGATAATTTATTGTATCGCTAATCTTCTGCATCCCTTCCCATGTCAATAACTAGAATGAAAAAAGGGGAATGTCAACGCATCCGGGAAGAAACGATTGATCTCTATCAATAGACCTGCTAAAGAGCCGAACCATAGAGTACTTAGCACAGGGGCCGCGGAGAGATATGTTTTTAGATCGCGCATTGAGAATTCCCCTTCTTTAATTGGAATACATATAGGATCAGATGCATAGGTCGTTAAGGATCGCTTGTATTTTAGTTGTACGCGGAATCCCTAACAAAAACGAAAATATACCACGACCTAGTCAATGTCAATAACACTAAGATTTCCCTTTCCTTAAAACGAAAAAAAGGGCGTCCGGCTCTTCCTGAGTATTAGTATTGTATTACTGATAAGTATTCATTCATTTATTTATACGTGAGGTTTCATATCTATCTATAGAATCGAATTCTTTTAGTATTAATATGCATATAATTCTTTCTATTTATAAAATTTTATAGGTTCTACATGTTCTATGAGACCAAAAAGAATAAATGGCAAGATAGATTGTATTTCAATGAGGCAATAATGATGTGGAAAACAAGACAGAGATTCTATACAATGACACTGTATACCAATTGAAAGGGATGTAGCGCAGCTTGGTAGCGCGTTTGTTTTGGGTACAAAATGTCACGGGTTCAAATCCTGTCATCCCTAGCTATTCTTTCTCCTATGGGCAGTAACGAGAGGTCCGTTGAGATCATATGAATTTGGGCATACGGAGTCTTTCTGTTTATGATACTATATGTATATATATACACGTTCTGGGGGTAAAAAAAAAAATCCTTTTCTTTGCGGTCTTATCGATGGTGATAAGAAAGCGCTCTTAGTTCAGTTCGGTAGAACGTGGGTCTCCAAAACCCGATGTCGTGGGTTCAAATCCTACAGAGCGCGATTCTGTTCTTCTTAGGTCGAATTCGAGTGAAATAACTTTACTAACTTGAACAGCAACCTGAATTCGACCTCCTCCTTTTTTGAGTCCGCAGGAGGTCAATCAAAAAACGAGATGTTAATGTTACTTAATCAAAGGTCCAACTGATCGCTGCGTATGTATTGTAAATATGCAGTTACGAATAATCCAGCCAAAGTAATCGGAATTAGACCTAACACGATTCCAAATAGTAAAACTTCAATCATTTCGATTTAGTTGAAAAGGGAAAAAGAGAGAGGGAATATCTATCCTTAAATATTCATCCGAATTGACCACGAATCTCATCAAGCAAGAATTGACAATTACTGCGTAAAGGCACTCTAGAATCCGCGGAAACATTTCTTTTTATATTTTATAACAGAATTGTTCATTCAATTCATTTCAAATAAGTCGTATCTTGCTCAGACCAATAAATAGAGCCGGGGTTATAGTTGACGCCGCCAATAGAAAGCCGAAATAACTAGTTATAGTAGGCATGAAGGAGCTAAAGGAGATACGTTCTTTTTATACATATGGTTCTAAAACACTTACCTAAGTTTCCACTTTTGAAAGATAGGAGGATACTAAAAAATACCAATTGATAAAATCTGTTCCAATTTTAGTTTGATTCATCAGTCATTCTGGGGGGCCCTAACAAAGATAGGGCGGGATAAAAAAAAAAAAGGCTGGATCGATCATCTGTGACATCTACCGATTCCCCGATTGCAAATCAACAGATTCATTCAGCAACTTCTGAGTAAAGGACTAGGAATAATAACTTTGTCGCGGAATTTCATTCACAAATGAAACTTACTTTGAATCGCTGTGGAATAAAATTCGCAAATCGTTTAGATTTTGATCATTTCTTTTTCAACTGTATCAAATCTAGTTTCTCTTTTGGAACGAACGACCTTATAACACCTTTTACCTGATTCAAGTAAGTAGTAGGTTCTTTAATCACACATAATATCTCGAATGAGAAAAAAAGTATCCCACGATCGCTCGAAGAAAGAAAATCTTTCTTTTCTATTTTTGGACAACTATAAGACAAGTAATTCTATTATCTTTTCTTTTTAGGTTTGACATTTGTTCTTTCCATATTATTGTTTGTTTTCGTTCAGAGAATCCTATCTATTACTGTTATTGTATTACTAATCAATTCCTTGAAATGAAAGGATTCGCACAAAAAACCTTTTTTACTCTAGAACCAAGAGAAGGGGACTTCCAAATTTCGCATCGAATCAAATTGTGGGAATATGAGAATCTCTTTCGTGAATTAGTAGAACCTAACTCGTCGGACTCGCACTTTAGCAGATCTTGCGTTTCTAGTACAAAGCTAGTAATGAAAAGCAGCTTATAACTACAACTACAGGAATTTTTGATTGAATGGCACGTGGTTCCGCATAGATAAGGAACAAGAAAAAAAGAAATCAATTCTGTACCACTT